ATGTAATAAAGATACCAATTATTGTTCCAAAGACTCTACCTGCTTTATTTATTTCAAATAGCTCAGGAACAAATATGTACGGAATAGAAAGATTCCAACCCCCCAAGTAAAGAACTGTTACAAATAATGAAGAAAGCAGTAGATTCAGATATGAAGCAACGTAAAATAAACCAAATTTGATACCTGAATATTCGGTTTGATAACCTGCTACTAATTCTTCTTCTGCTTCTGGCAAATCAAAGGGCAATCTTTCACACTCGGCTAGGGAAGAAATTAGAAAAATGATAAACCCTATAGGTTGACGCCACAAATTCCATCCCCAAAAACCATATTTTGATTGCGCTTCAACTATATCAACTGTACTTGAACTGTTAGATAATCATAGTCGATGATAACATCACTGTGCCCATCGCTATTACAGAACCGGACATGAGATTTTCATCTCATACGGCTCCTTGAAGGTCACAAATAAATCTAAGGACCCACTCACTATTATTTATCTTGCTATGTTTGTAGGATATATAGAATCCAAATCTATCCTAAGGTCCCGAATTAGACCAATGGAATTCTGTCTGCTATATATATTTCTATTTTTTTATATTTCATATAAAATATTGAATATAAAGTGCTTCTGAATTGATCTCATCTTTTAATAATTTCCAAATTTTCTTTGTTGAATAATAACTTAATCCTTGAATAAAATTCTTCTTGTAGAAATATCAATAGATATTTCAACCTAGCATTTTCGATTACGAAAAAGAATTAGACCTTGCATTAGTTCAGGAATCCTGACAAGAATTTTATCTCTAAAAATAGGTATATAGGTCTAAATATCTATATTATATAGTAAAGAAAGAATAAAAAAAGCTCTCTTTTTTCTATTGCAATTACATTCTTTCTATTTTTTCGTTCCTATTCTCCTTTCTCATAAAAAGGGATTTTAAAACAAAGTAAAGGATTAGTTCGTTCTTGATAGTTATTTCTTTAATCGGTGGATAGGAGTATACTCTGGATCGGAATCGTGGGGAGTACTTCTTGATCATTTCTACTAACTTAAAGCCCCAATTAAAATTCCTTTTATGCACAGAAATATCCTGTTGGATAACTTACATAATCTCCATTACGAATCCTTTGTGTACCTTGGTGTTCCTAGCCATCCACTCATTTTTGCCCAATCTCCTGTTATGGTAATACACGTATATGTATGGTAATTAATAGTAAAACCTCTATACAGTTGATCTTTTGAACCCGCTTCAAGCCATGATGACTAATCAACCAATATCTTGGGGTAACCAATCTTTACTGCTTATATTTACTTTCATTTAACTCTTGTACATAGGTAATGAGACTCCATTTTTTTACCGCAAATTTATAAGCCGTTTTCTTTCACTCATATAACTATCTGGTTTAGTTCATCAGCCTGAATGATGAATAAAAAAATGAAAATGGATATTCAACTTATTTAACTTCCTTCCTAGAAAGAAAAAAAATAGGGAAAATTTATTTCTTAACGAATCACACGTAGAGATATTGATAACACACATAGAGTTAATGGTATTTCATAACTAATTGATTGAGCAGCAGCTCGGAGACCACCTAAAAAGGAATATTTATTATTTGATCCATATCCTGACATAAGAAGTCCAACGGGAGCAATACTGGAAATGGCAATCCATAAAAAAACACCAATACTTAGATCAGCTAGAACAAGATGATATCCAAAAGGAATTACTGAATAACTTAGTAGAATTGAGATGACTGCTATAGATGGTCCGATACTGAATAAACGATTATCTCCTCTAGATGGAAGAAGATTCTCTTTGAAAAGTAATTTTGTACCATCTGCTAGAGCTTGAAGAATTCCTAAAGGTCCGGCGTATTCAGGTCCAATACGTTGTTGTATCCCTGCAGATATTTCTCTTTCTAACCAAACAATTACTAGTACACCTATTGTGATTCCTAATACAGTAGTCAAAATATAGACAAGCATCCATATGATCCCATAGACCTCTTGTAAGGATTCCAATCTGGAAAAAGAATTGATAGCTTGTACTTCTGTTGTATCAATTATCATTTCAACGATCAACTTCTCCCATAATGATATCTATGCTACCTAGTATCGTCATAATATCAGCCAATTTCATTTTTTTAACTAACTGAGGAAGAATTTGCAAATTGATAAAACCGGGTGGGCGAATTTTCCATCTCCAGGGAAAAACACTCTGATCTCCTATCAGAAAAATTCCCAATTCTCCTTTTGGGGTTTCGACTCTTACATAAAGTTCTTGCTGTGATAATTCAAAAGTCGGAGAAGGTTTCTTACTAATGAATCGATAATCAAAATCATTCCATTCGGGATCCCTTACTCTATCAAAGCGTCGGATTTCTAAATTCTCATAGGGCCCCCCTGGAATTCCTTCTAGAGCCTGTTGAATAATTTTTATAGATTCTGTCATTTCGCTGATTCGTACTAAATAACGAGCTAACGAATCCCCTTCTTTTTGCCATTGTACTTCCCAATCAAATTCGTCGTAACACTCATAATGATCAACTTTACGAAGATCCCATTGTATTCCGGAAGCTCGTAGCATTGGTCCTGATAAACCCCAATTTATTGCTTCTTCTCCGCCAATAATGCCTACTCCTTCAACTCGTTCTAAAAAAATAGGATTCTGTGTAATAAGCTTTTGATATTCAGCAACCCCTGTTAAAAAATAATCGCAAAAATCTAAACATTTATCTATCCATCCATGAGGTAGATCAGCAGCTACTCCTCCGAGACGAAAATAATTATGCATCATTCGCATACCGGTGGCAGCTTCGAATAGGTCATATATCAATTCTCGTTCTCGAAAAATATAGAAGAAGGGGGTCTGTGCCCCAATATCTGCCATAAAAGGGCCAAGCCATAACAAATGCGAAGCTATACGACTCAACTCCAACATAATGACTCTGATGTAGCTCGCCCTTTTAGGTACTTGAATATTGCCTAACTGTTCTGGTGCATTTACAGTTATTGCTTCTGTGAACATAGTAGCTAAATAATCCCAACGTGTTACATAAGGCAAATATTGTATAATTGTTCGGTTTTCTGCAATTTTTTCCATTCCTCTGTGTAAATAACCCAATATTGGTTCGCAGTCAATAACATCTTCACCATCTAGAGTAACGATGAGTCGAAGAACACCATGCATTGATGGGTGGTGAGGACCCATATTGACTATCATGAGGTCTTTTCTTGTAGCTGGTGCAGTCATAGGTTTTTCCCCATTCATTCTTCCATGAATTGCTGAAAGTGAAAAAAAAGAAGTTCATCAAAATTTAAACGATCAAAAAGATTCTTCAAATTAACGAGTTTTTATCTCTCGAATATCCAACTGACCAATTATTTCTTTATAACGTACTCTATTTTTTTTTGACAAATAAGCCAATAGCCGTTGACGTTTTCCCAGAATTTTCCGTAGACCTCTCTGAGATAAATAGTCTTTTTTGTGCAATTCCAAATGTGAAGTAAGTCTCCGTATCTTATTGGTAAAACTGACTACTTGAAATTCAACAGACCCCCTGTTTTCTTTCTTTTCTTCTTGTGAAGTAACGGAAATGAATGAATTTTTGACCATAAAAGAATTTCCTCCTCCTTTTTGGACTTTACAGATATGTAATTTTATCGATCAGAAATAATAATGCCAGTAATTTGAATGTGATATACATAATGATCTTAATTTCTTTATCGACTCCTAATTTTATCAATTAAAATGAATTAATCAAATTGGATTCGAATAGGGATACAAAAGGATGGTACGTTTTTGCACTCACAAAAGCGAATAATTTATATTTAAACCGAAAATGAAGAAGATTTTGTTGATTCAATTCACTTTTTATCTAATTGATACTTTATTGACGTATATTAGAATGGGATGTAAGACAAGGTATGTGTACATCTGTTTACTTTCATATACCATATACGGTATAGGATATATAGGAAAAATACGGTATTAACATTAACCAATTTTTAATCGTGGATACATACGTAGTCTTAACATATTGATACGACTGCCATTATTCGTATCAAACCAATAGCGATTCATACAAGCTAAATCTTCTAATCGATAATTCGGCCAAAGAAAGAACTTTAATTGAATTAATTCATTTTTATCACTATCAAGATGTTTACTTTCATCCAAAAATGGACTCCAGTTTTTTACGTTGTTCTCGTTACAAAATACCGGATTTCTATTCACACCATTTCTATTCGTTGAACTGAAACAAATTAAAATTCTCAATTCTCTACGACGTCTAGATGATAAAATATTTTCAGGAACAAGTAAATTCGAATGATTTTTATCTCTATTTCCAGTCATTCTTTGATGTTTTGAAATAGATTCATCAAAATTCTTCTTATCAACATATCCTCGTTCTCGATATCTTTGATTAATTTGGCGTTTACTCTTATGAACCAATGAAATACCTATGGTTTGATACATAATAAATTGTCCATCATTTTTTACAGACAGACGAACCGATTCGATAATCAATATCCCTTTTTTCATCAATTCTGTAAGAGGTAAATTCTTCTGAATCAGCATTATATTCAGACTCATTTCTCTTCTTTGAATAGAGGATATAGTAATTTTTCTTGGGTTTCTCAGTCTAAGCAGGAGACAATATACCTTAATATTATTGATCATTCTTTGATTCAAAGCATCGTCCCATCTCAATTGAAAAAGCAAATATCGTTTCAGGAAGAAATTTAGTTCTGCTTCCGTGTTGCTCTTGTATTGTTTTTTCGTTTTACGTTTTTTCATGTCTGATCGCGCATAATCTTCTTCAATATCTTTTTGTTGGTTTGAGAGAAGGGATCCAAGATTTCTTTGGTTTTGTGCATCTGAACCACGATCTCGTCGATCTGCGGGTTCTTTTTCTTCTTGATTTCGATTCTTTAATTCAAAAGATTTTTTTTCTTCATTCGATGGTATAAAAAAATTCCCTTTTGGCTTTCCATTGACGTTTTTATTTTCACTAACATTTTCATTTATATTCAAATTTAAAAGAAGTAATTTGCTTGGTATAATCCACGGTTTCATTTTATATGCATTATAAAGTAGCACAAATTCGGGGAAGAACCAAAGTTCCAGATTGGATATAGGACAATTTAGTATTTCTTCATTCATTCCCATCCAATCAAAAAAGATTTTTTTATGATTGGGTGGATTGATTTCTAGATCTTGATGAATTGTAAGATAAAAAAGACCTTTCTTATCAATTTTATCAATTATTGGGTAATTATTAGTTCCAATCTTAGTTTTTTTATTACTGTTGGAATCGATCTTGATCCAGGCCTCAATATTGACTTTTTTTCTAAGACAAAACTTGAGAATTTTCCAATCAAAATATTTTCTATCTGGATTTTTTTCCATATACATAATATCACCTCTTCCTAGATAATTATTGATAGGAATACCCCCCCATTTATCAAATAATTTGCCTTTAGGTGTGTTGTAATTATAAGAAATCTTTTGATTCGTATTTACTTGTAATGGTGATCCATAAACAGAAATATATGAGTTCCTCTTAGTTTCATAATTAATAGATTGATATGATAAAAGATCATATTTAAAGTATTTTTGAAAATTATCTTTTTGATTCGATAATGAATATACTTCAGAATCTTTTTGTTTTTTGTAATAAAGTAATTGGTTTTTTTCATATGAATTCCATTTCTTTAAATCTTTATTTTGAGCTGTACGACATTGATTGACTCTATTTCGCCATTTTTGTGGGATTAATCTAGACCATCTAATCTGAGATAAATCGTATTGATAATGACCCCTTAACCAGTTTTTCCATTGATTCGCTCCATAACTCCGAAATTTCTTATATCTTAATTCAGAATGAATTATTCCTTGTGTTCCAAAAGAATCCTTTATCCCAGTCTTAAGAAAAAAAGATGTTCCGTGATATTGAAGAACAGATCTTAATTTATCCAAGTGGGTTTGGGATAAATTGTAAAATACATATGCTTGTGACAAGGAGGATAAGTCACAAAAAATAGGTGAATTCCTTTTACTATTACTAATATTATAAAGTGACTTTTTTATAGTCGAAATAAAGTGAATTGTATTTTGATTTGTTTTATTAATTCTTTCTTGATTTGTTTCATTAGTGTAAATGTATTTATCAATCATTTTTTTTGTTGATTCAAGAAAAAGTTGTATATTGATTTGGGGAATATTAATGATACATCGAAAGACATCTATGTAGATTCTTTCAATGAAAATTTTTATAAAATAATGTAATTTACTGATTAATCGAGCATTTCTTCTTTTTAATATTTGCCAAATATTTTTTAGTGATTCTAGTCTTTTGGCATTATAAGTTGTTTTGTTAGAATTAATATTTATTCCTGGAGTTACTTTTTTTTTGTCGTTTGTAATTTTTTCTATTTGATTTCTAATTGTGCGTGTTCTATCAGTCAGATCCTTCCGTTTTTTTTCTGTCAGGGAATAATTTGTCCAATCTGTAGATCGACTTTGATTAAACGATTCATGAATTATCTGATTGTTGATTATAGAATCTTTTTCTTTTTTAGTTTCACTTAATTCATATACTTCTCTCAATCTAAATAACAGAATTTGATTTACTTTTGAAAGTACTTTTCTTATTCTTTTTATAAATAGAACACTTTTGATGACCCAATTTTTTGTTTCTTTTGAGACTGTTAGAAAAAAGTTTGTTCTTCCCTTTAAAACTCTTAAAACTAGAAAATATTTCTTTTTCAATTTTTTAATTTTTTTTTTGAGTTCTTTAAAAATGGGCTCAAAAAAAGAAGGTCTTTTTCGGGGAGAACCAAAAGGAAGTTCAGCTTCCATTCCCCAAACCGTTAAAAAACAAAAATCATCTTTTTTTTTTATTTTTTTCATTAGATCTCTATGAGAGGTTTGCAGCTTAGATCTGTGCCAAGGTTTCAGACAGAGAGGAAATAGGATTTTTATCTGAATACCGTCTGTTAACCAATTTTTCGGAAATTCGGTTTCTGATAATTGAACACCATTATAGGTACATTTAACATGCATTTCTCTATTCCATTCCTGTAAATCCTTAGACCATTCAGGAAGTTGCAATAATAACATACGACCCATATTTTTAGCTACTATCAATAAAGGTAAAATAATATATTTTCTAAGAATCGATTGAGTTATTAACATAGAGCCTCTTATTACTTGTGCAAATGGAATGGTATCCCAGGCTTCTGCTATTTCTATCCGTGCTTTTTCCTTTCTTTTGTTCTCTTCTTTTTTGTCCTTCTCTTTTTTCTCTCCTTTTTTTGTCTGTTCTTCTGTATAATCTAGAATTTTGAATTCTGTCCCTTTTCCCATCCAATTTCTAAAAATTAGTTTCATTAGTCCGGAGATATCAAACGAAAAAAGGGGGGATTTGTTTATTCTGTCCAAAAAAAGGGGGGAATGCACATTTGCTTGAAACAGTTCCCAAATAACTATT